CGGTTAGTCAAAATGATTAATTTGAATACAATTTTACTATCAATGAAAAAAATAAAGAAAAAAAAGGATTTCAATTTCTCGTCTTAAATGAAAGGAATGCCTTAGGCTCAGTAGTAGTATCCTAGGGGGCCCGCTAGTATGGTAGAAAGAGATCTCTTTCTACCATACTAGCCATTATGGTTATTGTAATGTATAAAGTACAAGTGAAATATCTTAATATAAAGGAATCCACCTATATCTCTTTTTTTTTAATCAATATAAATAGAATATGAAATGTATGTACATACTTTCTCAATTTCATTTGTTTGTTTGATCCGTTTAATACAGATAATCCTAATTCGATGTAAACTTATTTATATTTCGAAAAGGGGTTACCCCATGAATGGTTAACCGTGTAAACCCCGATATAAAAATAGAAAATGAGTCAATAAAACAAAACATAAATCCAATTTCTAAAAAAAATCTTAAAAAAAATTGCCGAACGGTCTATAAAACTAAAACAATTAATACAGGTTGATAGAGTTTGATTATTACCGCAATTAGGAGTACTTCTAGAGTCCACTTCTTCCCCACACTACGAGAGAGAGGGAAAATGTAAAAACTACCATTAAAGCAGCCCATGCGAGACTTACTATATCCATGTGAATTCTGTCCCCTATTTCTATGAATATGAAGAAACTATTCCATTATTGTTCACTAATAATAGTGAAATCACTGGTACAGAGTCAAAAAAAGGGAGAGGTATTTGGTCACCATTGATGAACTACTCCAAAAAAACCACTTATCTTATTCTTAATAATGAGTTATTCTTATTATAGAATTTCTAGTAGAATCGACAAGATGTAAACACAAGTAAACAGACACTTTTCGAAGTATCCAAGGAATCTGACTCAAATGTAGTAAAGAATAAGACTTTTTTTTCTTTAAGTTTTCCTTGAATCTGATAGGCAAAACTTTAGGTTAGAGAATGGAACCTCTCGAGAGCCGGGGGCTTAGAATCACGATAAAGAAAGTATCAAGAGTCTTTTCCTACGTTTGTTTTATAATAGGGGATTTCAAGTCTGTTGTTGAGGCGGCACCCGGATTTGAACTGGGGAAAAAGGATTTGCAGTCCCCCGCCTTACCACTCGGCCATGCCGCCAAAACGACAGAAACTAGATTCAAATTTTATCTTTTTTTTTTTTCAACTCCGAAAAAAATATATAGTTTTTCAGTCACAAAATATAGAAGAATCCAGTATAAATCCGAACCATTAACTATTGACTGTAAATTCATGACCTTTTTTGAATTAAAATCGACATTTTTTATTTCTAATAATAAAAGCAAATCATTAGAAATGTATTTATAACCAATCGATATTGAGTTTTTTCAATAAAAAAGAAAAATAAATCTTCTTCAATTTCAATTATAACAGTAATTCTGAGTATATGTAAACCCCAGAATCAGAACATACGTTACGTTGTGTTATAGAGCTATAGCTCTATAATGTGGTTTTTTTTCTCTCTAGGGATGCTTTTGAGGAGTAATTCTCAATAAATTTTTGTATTTCAATTTTTCGTTGAATACATTGAAGAGAAAGTTTAATTTTTGATAGAGCACAGCGTGTGCTGTCCCAAACAAATAGAACTGTACCCAAATAAAAGAAGAAAAAGAGACGTATATATCTTATCTGTGCATTCTTTTTTATAAAAAAAATTTTTTAATAACTAAAAAACACAAGTTTTCTTACCTACTTCAATTCAATGATACTCTACTCAAAATAAAATAGGTAAAACTTTTTTCTGCAAATATTTTTTTGAACAATGAAATACAAATACATGAAAAAGTAAAGTGGTAAAAAAAAGTTTTCTATTTATTTTATATTTATCTGCTCGAACAGATCCAAGCATGAATACATTTTTTAATGTTATGCAATCGAATATGTAATATCATAGGTGAAAATGAAATTATTTTTTTTCTAGTCTTTACAAAACTCCATAAGTTCCAGTGGTATTTCTCAATTCTGTTCCATTTGGATCTATTTCTTATAAAAAAATTCCAATTGAATCTAGTCTCCGTTCATACGTATTTCATACAGTCAATATATCTTGGAGTTGGATAAAATTTCATGTGATTCAGTAAACAGAATAGAAATTCCATTATTGCTAGATCGAATTCTATGGATATGATTCGGTGAAGAATGAGAGATGGGATGGTATTTTTTCAATAAACGGATAAATGGGAAATTCAAAAAAGATGCTCGGGGATGGAAAAGAGGGAACATCTACAATACCCGGATTAAATCAGATACAATTTGAAGGGTTTTATCGGTTTATTGATCAGGGGTTAATAGAAGAACTTTCTAAATTTCCAAAAGTTGAAGATATAGATCACGAAATTGAATTTCAATTATTTGTGGAAACATATCAATTGGTAGAACCTCTGATAAAAGAACGAGATGCTGTCTATGAATCACTTACATATTCTTCTGAATTATATGTATCCGCGGGATTAATTTGGA